AATTCCGTCTGTTTTCTGGGTTTGGAAAAGTGTGGATTTTCAAGAACGGGAATCCTATGATATGTTGGGAATACTTTATGATAATCATCCACGCCTGAAACGTATTTTAATGCCCGAAAGTTGGATAGGATGGCCTTTACGTAAAGATTATATTGCCCCCAATTTTTATGAAATACAAGATGCTTATTGAATGATAAGAAACTTATCTTCATTTCAAGAATTTCAAACTAAACAAAAACAAATAGATAGAAATATTCTAAGTATAAGGAATATTTGTACACTCTATTCTAGATCAAACAATCGGAGTAATTTACTTTTTATTCGGATTATGCTCGGTTAAAAAAGAAAAAAGTAGAATTAGAAATTCATTGAAATTTGAGAGTTGGTAAGATACTTTTTTTGTTGAGCCGAGCTAATAGAATGAACTACAAAATTTTTGTACCATGAACTTTGTACCGCGAACATCGAACATCACTTAGACGGTCTGTAGAAAGTCACGTAATGTAGAAGGGAAATGCAGAAATATAAAAATGGAAATGAGAGGAGGTCGGAGTCTATTTGTACTGTATCTGATCTATTCGCACCCTTTACCTTCACTCCCCTCCCTAGACTTTTTCTTCGTCTTGTAACTAATTTAACCAATTAAACTTTTTCGAATCCATATGAAGAAGTAATATTCTTTTTCGATGAGAGGAGACGCAGTATAAACAACAAATAAAAAACGAAAAAAAAACCGAAATTTATTTCCCTTTTCCATCTTTTTTATAGACTCTTTACCCATCTATTTTCTAGGTGGGGTATCTCTCTAGACACCTAGAGATATAAGTTACGTATGTGTACGATCTATCCGATTAATAAATATCGGATTCATATTAATTTAAATTAATTTGTAAAATAGATATTCATCCAAACGAATCGTGTGCCAGGAACCAGATTTGAACTGGTGACACGAGGATTTTCAGTCCTCTGCTCTACCAACTGAGCTATCCCGACCATTCCCTACGCATTATCTACTCATTTTAGTAGAAAACTGAGGTCTATGTCAATTAAAAAGATGAAAGGGTATTACAAAGTATTATTTAGGCCCCGGAATTTCCTGGATCTTGAAAAGAAGACTTTGTATGTAAGTCTTAGTACGAGTAATGATATATATTGGGAATCATTCAAATGAGTGAAGTACTCCTTGCTCAAAGCTGGTCATGTATCATTTACATCACAAGACTTGTGAGAAGAGAAAAACTCGAATACCTTTGTGCTCTGTGGAGGAAGAGACCCAATTTTTTTTTATGTTAAAAAAAATTGGATAAGATAATTAGTTAGAGAATTAAATGAGCTTTTTTGGGGATAGAGGGACTTGAACCCTCACGATTTTAAAAGTCGACGGATTTTCCTCTTACTATAAATTTCATTGTTGTCGGGAGTGACACGTAGAATGGGACTCTATCTTCATTCTCATCCGATGGATCGGTAGATCTATCAGACTGTGGAGTAAATGCTTTAATTTAAGAAACGAATATTCGATTCTTTCTTCAACGCGGAATCGATTCATAATAATTCTTCCATTTGTTCATATTCATAAAATAAAGATTCGGGTCGTCATCAATTTTTATTTTATCTTAGATATATTATAAATAAATTCTATTTTATATATTAAGATATTAAGTACGTATGCCTATAGGTTTCTTCTTCATCCTTTTTGGAGTTTAGATGTAAGAATTCGTATAACATAGCACAATGCATGACAGACAACTCCATTTGTTAGAACAGCTTCCATTGAGTCTCTGCACCTATCCTTTTTTATTCTTCCTTTTTGGAAAGCAGGAGTTGGCTCAGGATTGCCCGTGTTTTAAATTCCAGGGTTTCTCTGAATTTGAAAGTTCTCACTTAGTAGGTTTCCATACTAAGGCTCAAACCAATTAAGTCCGTAGCGTCTACCTATTTCGCCATACCCCCCTTTTATGTATCCTTAAGATCTCAATGTGATGTACTTTCCTCTTTTTTCTCCTTTCATTTAGGCCGGAACCGTTGAAGTCTCTATATAAATTCATATACGGAAAGACATTTCATCCTATTTTCTTTCATTTCTAGTGATAGCTCATATTTGAGATGGGCCAATCAGAACTAATTATATCGTTTTTTTATCTTCAATTCAAGATAGTCGGATATATATCACTATATATATGAACCTTTCTTTTCATTTTCCCCTGAAAGTTGGAATACTCAAAGGGTCGATTCTTTTTTTCTTAGTTTCCAAATCTATCATTTTTTCTTTCGATTTATAAAATATAAAGTAAATTCTATTTATAATTTATATTATTTTATTTAATTTATTATATAGATATAGAATCCAATTATAGAGAATATAGGATAGGCCTATTCCATTTGTCTATTCTTTTCTTAGAGTAGACCCTTATACTATATAATCTTTATACTATATAATCTTTATACTATACTATATAATATAACTAAACGATAGAAAAGATAAATAAAAATTCCTTAACTTAAGATAAGATTATTTATTACAATATATCGAAACTTAATTAAGAATAAGATATTGTATTGCATTTTTTTTTTATAAATGTATATTAAAAAGATTCTAAAAACGCATAAAATTTCGACTAGAATTCGAATGGATCGAATTCCAAATTTTTATTTTTGATAATTGATAAAAAAAGATAAATGTATTATTCTTATTCTAATTGCTCGAATTAGAATGGAATAAATCTAAAATTATAGATCGGTATAGTAATCTTTATCTTATTTAGATTATTTAATATTTATTACAATATAGTCAATTTATATTATCTATTTTTTATTAACTATATATAGTTAATAGCTAAAATCTAGCTTATGAAATTATTATGCATGTAAAGTTTATCTTATGTCTTATGTGAGCCCGCTTAGCTCAGAGGTTAGAGCATCGCATTTGTAATGCGATGGTCATCGGTTCGACTCCGATAGCCGGCTTTTCTCTATTTGTTCTATTTTTTATATGATTGAGGATGTTTCTTTGAAATTACAGACTACAGACACCTTTCCTTTTTCAAAAGGTCGAGGATTTCTTATGCCATGAATAAATATATACAAGAATTAAATTTTCAATTAATGTGTATATAGATACTAAATTATATATACTAAATACAATACAATTTAAATAATCAATAAAATAATTAGAAAAATTGAAATACTCACCGAAAACATTCAAATTGAATTCAAATTAATAAATGAAATTTCAAATAAAATAAAAATTCATTTTAATTTGAATACAAAAATACAAAAACAAGGAGGAACTTCGGATACGTATATCTTTCATCTCACTATTCCGTCTAGTGCCAGTATTCGTTCTAGTCTAATCTAATTAATATTAATATAATAGACTGCTTCAAGGGAGTTCGCTTCAGTTATCATTTAGTTCAGTTTTAATTTCTTTAATAAAAAAAATGAAATATCACCAAATAAGGAGTCTTTATGTCGCGTTACCGAGGGCCTCGTTTTAAAAAAATACGACGTCTGGGGATTTTACCAGGATTAACTAATAAAAAGCCTAGAGATCTTAGAAACCCATCACGTTCCGGGAAAAGATCTCAATATCGTATTCGTCTAGAAGAAAAACAAAAATTACGTTTTCATTATGGTATTACAGAACGACAATTACTTAAATACTTCTGTATCGCTAGAAAAGCCAAAGGGTCAACGGGTCAAGTTTTACTCCAATTACTTGAAATGCGTTTGGACAACATCCTTTTTCGATTGGGTATGGCTCCGACTATTCCTGGAGCCCGCCAATTAGTTAATCATAGACATATTTTAGTTAATGATCGTATAGTCGATATACCAAGTTATCGTTGCAAACCCACCGATATTATTATGGCGAGGGATAAGCAAAAATCCAAAGTTCTCGTTCAAAATTATCTCGATTCATCCCACAGCGAGGAATTGCCAAAACATTTGACTCTTCACCCCTTCCCATATAAAGGAGTAGTCAATCAAATAATAGACAATAAGTGGGTCGGTTTGAAAATAAATGAATTGCTAGTTGTAGAATATTATTCCCGCCAGACTTAAGGGTACCTGAAAGGAAAGGTTTCGGAAAAAGGAGCCCCCGCTTCTCCAAACTAAATTTATTTAAGATTAAGGTCAGGGTTTTGATCTGGATTTTTTCCCTTCCTGGATCATAGATCGATAGAGATATTTTGATTTCTTGTCGACCTTATTCCATATTATTATTATTCCCTAATTTTACATATCGCAATTAAATTAGAAATAGAAACTCGATATATACCTAGAATATATATTATACTTAGAATATATATATAAAGAATAAAGATAGTAAAAAAGGATCTACTTCTTGGTTCATTTTGTACGGCCAGCTATGTGGGTGAGTTGGGGAAAGGTACGGAAAGAGAGGGATTCGAACCCTCGGTAAACAAAAGTCTACATAGCAGTTCCAATGCTACGCCTTGAACCACTCGGCCACCTTTCCTACACAACAATTATGACCCAGGAACCGAACGAATAGCGAATTATTCACCTTTTTTTTTGCGTTGGCTAGGTAAGGTACAAGCAATTCGAACTAAAAAAATATCCCATTTTTTATAAAGATCTTTACTTCAATGATTCCATTTAACCGACGATTCCATAAAAATTATAAAATTCATTTATTTTAAAGTTTTCACCCCCAAAATCGATTATTTCATGGATCTCTTACAAATTCATGACTCATCCTGGGACTATTTGATTGTATAGTATCTATTCATTATGCACATAACACAAACAAAATAGACGGTTATTCTATTTCCATCATAGAATAATTATTTGGTTCGTTTTCCCTCCTTCTTTGCATCATAATCCAATCATCATCAACAGGATTAATTCGAATCGTATTTCAATATTTATTATGGATTCCTGCAAAAAGTAACAATTTTCGTCTTTGAATATGAGTAGTAGTAGAGGGTTCGTATCTTTCCATTTTATTTGATATAAATGTTGAAATTGAATTTCTTTTTTTTTTTTTTTATGAATATTTTTTATGCTATTTCGTATTGTACAATTCCTTTCGTTGTAGGAGAATTTTCCCGTAGGGGGAATGAAAAAAAAATTAGAATGGATTGGTACCTATGCCTAGATCGCGGATAAATGGAAATTTTATTGATAAGACCTTTTCAGTTGTGGCCAATATTTTATTACGAATAATTCCAACAACTTCAGGCGAAAAGGAGGCATTTACCTATTACAGAGATGGTGTGATTTGATTCTTTTTTTACCCCACTTATGATAAAGACCCAAAATTCGGGATAGAAAGAAAAAATATTATTATTTTGATAGATTATTGAAAAAAATCTACGCTTGTTGAAGGTGAAGTTTATAAATAGAACAATTCCTTCTGTCGTGTATCCCCGATTAATGCAGCCTCATATGCTTCCATTATCCATTTTAGTATTGAGCGAAAGGTTACACCTATATCGGTTCTGTATTACAGGTCAATCCTACTCTACTAGTCCTAATAGGCAGCATAGGGGAAAAGCACTACACCTAGAAATCAACAAGACGAAAGCTTTGTTAAAAAAAAACTTACTCCCCTTCCTTAGCTGCGTTGGGACTTAAAAGAATGGTTGGGACAACAAAACTCCATCTCGTTTGTCCCGTGGATCCCCATATAACCATCAAAGACTGTTGAAGTGACTAATTCCTGGAAATTAGGGGGCGTTGAGGACAAAGAAATTGTTGGAGTTACCGTTTCTATCTAGTACCAACGCGTTTGATGTTAACAAAAGCTCCCGCGCAGGAAGGTTGGCTAGAAATTTCGTGCAAAAACACTAGCCCCGCTCAATTCATAATAAGACTAATCGATACACGGAATCAAAAACAACTGACATATTCTCATTATGCATATAAGGGAGGAGCCGTATGAGATGAAAATCTCACGTACGGTTCTGGAACGGAGATTCTTTTAATCGAATGACGACCGTAACGGATGTCGGCGCAATCCGAAGGAAATTATGCAGAAGCTTTACAGAATTATTATGAAGCTATGCGACTAGAAATTGATCCCTACGATCGAAGTTATATACTCTATAACATAGGCCTTATTCACACAAGTAATGGGGATCATACGAAAGCTTTAGAATATTATTTTAGGGCACTCGAACGAAACCCATTCTTACCACAAGCGTTTAATAATATGGCCGTGATCTGTCATTACGTGCGACTATCTCCACTATAGAAAGATAAAAGGAAAGAAAGGCCAAAAAATCTTCTAGTAAAAACAAAAAAGAAAAAAAAAAGGCTCTCTACATATGCATCGTCAAAAACAACGATTTTTATGAGCTGTAAAGGAACGAAACTTCATATTAGTTGAAAATATGAAGAAATAAGATATGCCTAGATACTTTATTCTATGGATAAAAAATCGAATTGATAGAGAAGAAGCACCGTAAAGGTCAATTAACGAGGTTTGGGCCAATACATTAAGAACTGCTTACGTATGCCATACATAATATAAGATAGATAAAAGTTAGTAATCTGCTTATGTAATAGAGGCGATCCACTAAGGTATTGAGCAGCGGTGTAGGATCAGATCCCAAAGATAGTAAGGCTTTCTTTCCTGCATAAGAAAGAAAGCCTTTTTCAAGGATTCTATATAAATTTGGATATGAAACCGAGATAGTTACCTTGCAGAAAATTTTAACGAAAAGAGGAAATGCCCGTCCTTTAGTCGTCTGAAGGTGGGATAAAAGATAAAACAAAAACGAATTTGAAATAAAAATGAAAGTTTGAAACTCATACGATTAACCTCTTTTGGTTAACCCGAAACCGAAAAGCGAGATAGATCTATGAGAAATCTCATCCCGTTCGATAGGTAAAACGGATACCAAAAGCATTGACAGTTGAGCCGTATGAGTTAGGAAACTCTCAAGTACGGTTCTAAGGGAAGGAAACCTCTATTCCGACCGGGGAGAGCAGGCCATTCGACAGGGAGATTCGGAAATTGCGGAGGCTTGGTTCGATCAAGCCGCTGAGTATTGGAAACAGGCTATAGCGCTTACTCCTGGTAATTATATTGAAGCACACAATTGGTTGAAGATCACGAGGCGTTTCGAATACGAATAAAAAAAAATAAAGAATTTAATAATATATTCATATTGTTTTTATTTATATATCAATTATCAATAAAAAGAAATAAAAAATACCTTCAAATAACTGAGGATACTGCGATGTTTCATTAGTAATCACTAATCACTGCTCGCGTGATTTGGAATCTAATAATACGAATTACTAGAATCTCTGGAAAACATGAAAGAGTTCCGTCTAAGATCTTATAATTTAGAATTTAGATCGGAATAAAAAACCGTTTTTTACATCAATCCAAAGTCCATAAAGGTTTTATAATAAAAAGGGTCCGTTGAGCGCCTCGCGGCTATGTCATAATAGATCCGAACACTTGCCTTAGATCGACTTCCCGATCATACTTGTTCTAGTGAATAACTAAAGAAACTAGAG